TATATGAGATTGTATGAAAATGAATTCTTTAGTTATAGGAATAAAAAAAGAACGATTTATCCTTGATAATTTGTCCATGACGTGAGAGAACCCTGTCTTTATAGTTATAATTGAGGAAAGGACTATATACATAATAAAAAAATGATTATTCATCGAATGACTATTCATCTATTGTATTCTCGTCAAATAGGGGGTGATAAGACTCTATGGAAAAATGGTGGTTCAATTCGATGTTGTTTAACAAAAAGTTAGAACATAGATGTGGGCTAAGTAAATCAATGGATAATTCTGATGTTATTGGAAATACCAGTGGAAGTGAAGAACCCATTATAAATGATAAGGGGAAAAACACTCCTAGTTGGAGTAATAGTGACAATTATACTTTCAGTAATGTTGATTATTTATTTGATATCGGGAATATTTGGAGTTTGGTCTCTGATGACACCTTTTTAGTTAGAGATAGTAATGGTGACAATTATTCTGTCTATTTTGATATTGAAAATCAGATTTTTGAGATTGACAATGATAGTTCTTTTATGTTTATGAGTGAACTAGAAAGTTTTTTTTCTAGTTATTTGAATAGTGGGTCCAAGAACTACTATTATCATTACATGTATGATACTCAATCTAGTTGGAATAATCACATTAATAGTTGCATTAATAGTTATATTCATTTTGAAGTTAGTATTAATAGTTCTATTTCAGGTTCTACCGATTATTACAGTAACAGTTATAATTATAATTATAGTTTCATTTATACTGAAAGTAGTGAAAGTGGGAATTCGAGTATAAAAACTAGTAATAATGACAGCGATCTCAATATAAGAGAAGAGTCTAATGATTTCGATATGAATCAAAGATACAAACATTTATGGGTTCAATGCGAAAATTGTTATGGATTAAATTATAAAAAATTTTTTAAGTCAAAAATGAATATTTGTGAACAGTGTGGATATCATTTGAAAATGAGTAGTTCAGATAGAATCGAACTTTTGATTGATTCGGGCACTTGGGATCCTATGGATGAAGAGATGGTCTCTATGGACCCTATTGAATTTCATTCAGAGGAAGAACCTTATAAAGATCGTATTGATTCTTATCAAAGAAAAACAGGTTTAACTGAAGCTGTTCAAACAGGCATAGGTCAACTAAATGGTATTCAAATAGCAGTTGGGGTTATGGATTTTCAGTTTATGGGAGGTAGTATGGGATCCGTAGTCGGCGAGAAAATCACCCGTTTGATCGAGTATGCTACTAATCGATCTTTACCTGTCATTATTGTGTGTGCTTCTGGGGGAGCACGCATGCAAGAAGGAAGTTTGAGCTTGATGCAAATGGCTAAAATATCTTCTGCTTTATATGATTATCAATCAAATAAAAAGTTATTCTATATATCAATCCTTACATCTCCTACAACTGGTGGAGTAACAGCCAGTTTTGGTATGTTGGGAGATGTCATTATTGCTGAACCAAATGCCTACATTGCATTTGCGGGTAAAAGAGTAATTGAACAAACATTGAATAAAACAGTACCCGATGGTTCACAAGCGGCTGAGTATTCATTCCATAAGGGCTTATTCGACCCAATCGTACCACGTAATCCTTTAAGGGGTGTTCTGAGTGAGTTATTTCAGCTCCACGGTTTCTTTCCTCTGAATAAAAATTCAATATATTAAAGTATAGCACTCGATTCAATTCAATTATTTGTAGCGAACGAGTATTTAGTTCATCGTAAAAAAAACTTAAGTTAAGTTAAGAAGAGTGGTGTTTTCTTTGGTGACATAAGTTCCACTTGTAGTAAGAGCCGGAAGTTTCGGATAATTATTATTTTTTCCTCCAGATCGATTATTCTATATTTTTATCTTATCCCTATTCCTGATTACTAATCATGAATCCTTTATAAATCAATAGGATAAAAAAGATAAAAGAGTAAGTTTCTCCTTCCGAGGAATTGGGGGAAGGGAAGACATTAATAAAAAAAGAATTTTATTTGGTCTTCTTAACGTATTAATTTCATTTTAATAGAGACAATAATATAAATATATCTTAATTATCTTATTAATAATATATCATATTTGAATCTTATATCTTATAATTAATATTAAGATTCAAATATGATATATTATAGAAAGGAGTGTAAAGAACCCTCCATGATATATTATAGAAAGGAGTGAAAGAACCCTCACTTTTATTTTTTATTATAGAATTGAGTTACCGTTTGCTTTGTTGGATTCGATTAGTGAAAGTCGCGAACTCATAATAAACTCTTTAATACCCTTAGTAAAAAAAAAAAAAAATAGAAAGAGAAAGAATAAAAAAGGATGGAAGAAGAAGAATAGGAAAGTTTTTTATATTAAAGTGAATTATCATACATATTTATGTAGAACGATGAATTAGGTACACTTAATTCAGGTCTATATTCCTTGCACTTATTAACTACTTAATATTATTTATATTAGATATACTTATTCAGAAGATATCTTTAAAATACAAATATTAAATTGGGGCACCCATTCTATGACAGATCTACCCTCTATTTTTGTGCCTTTAGTGGGCCTAGTATTTCCGGCAATTGCAATGGCTTCTTTATCTCTTCATGTCCAAGAAAATAAGATTGTCTAGATTCGATGAGAGCAAATCTCATCAATTTATTTCAACACTGGATCATAATACAAATATTTATTTAGTCTAATATGGTACGATATGTGGCTCTTTCCGAACACAAATGAGAGACTCATATGCATACGGATACACGATATCTACATAAATGCAGATTCTATATGGGTATAGCTGGTTAAAAATGGATCGGCGAATAGTTTTAAATATAAAGTCAATTTATCTAACTAATTACTCCTAATAGTTCCCGTCAAAATAGTGCTAGTTGATGAGAGTTACTTGGGGGTCAAGAAAAGTAAAGTCAAATTCATTTGGGTTATTCTCTCAATTCCAATCGAATACAACCTTAGTATAGTAAGTATAGTATGAACTGGCGATCAGAGCATATCTGGATAGAACTTATAACGGGGTCTCGAAAAACAAGTAATTTTTTTTTGGCCTGTAGCCTTTTTTTAGGTTCATTAGGGTTCTTAGTGGTTGGAACTTCCAGTTATCTCGGTAGGAATCTTATATCCGTATTTCCATCTCAGCAAATATTTTTTTTTCCGCAAGGGATCATAATGTCTTTTTATGGGATCGCGGGTCTATTTATTAGCTCCTATTTGTGGTGTACAATTGCGTGGAATGTAGGTAGTGGTTATGACCGATTTGATAGAAAAGAAGGAATTGTTTGTATTTTTCGTTGGGGATTTCCTGGAATAAATCGTCGCATTTTCCTTCGTTTCCTTATGAGAGATATACAATCCATCAGAATGGAGGTTAAAGAGGGTCTTTATCCTCGTCGTGTCCTTTATATGGAAATAAGAGGTCAAGGGGCGGTTCCCTTGACTGGCACTGATGAGAATCTTACTCCACGAGAAATTGAACAAAAAGCTGCCGAATTAGCATATTTCTTGCGTGTACCAATCGAAGTATTTTGAAATGAAGAATTAATGTTTTCTCAGTATGAGGTAGGGAACTTGCTAATTCCCTTTTTAATACAATTGAAGTTTCTTCAAAAGACTTATTTGATCAAAACATATTAGATTTTATTTCTCCCTTCTGTTAGCGGGTAAACCCACATGGAATAAAACAAAAGTGGGAGATTTTATATGGAACAACTAAACTCTAATAAAAATCCATTTTTTCTATACCAAAACCCTTTTTTTATGCGCAGGGAGCCCCCAATTTATAATTTATACTAAATAAAATTTTATATAATTTATACTAATAAAAATAAAAAGTCTAATTAAGTATGCATTCATCAAACATATTCGACCATTTATTTCGTAATACAGAATTCATCTTTTTAGACCCAATATTTCGAATTTATAGGTTACATTATTCCTGGACTGTGGTTAGGCGGTGAAACATTTCGAAATAATTAATTGATCGGAGAAGGCATTTTTTTGTTTCGAAATCCAAATAATATTCGTTACTTCTAGTGGGTTTTCGAGTATTCATCGACAGGACCAAATAACAAATGGAGATGAAATTAGTTGGAATTTACCCAATAGAGATATCTCAATTTTTCTAAATACAAGGACTAAATTTTTACACAAAAATGGGAATGGATTCATTGGTTCGATACGATACCTTAGTTATAGAATTTGTGTTCAGATAAATATCTGATAAAATCCACGAATGCAGCAAATTCATTAACAATTTACAGATAAAAAATGAAAAAAAAAATCATTGACTTCCCTCCCATATCTTGTATCTATAGTATTTTTGCCCTGGTGGGTCTCTCTTTCATTTAATAAAAGTCTGGAACCTTGGGTTATTAATTGGTGGAATACCCGGCAATCTGAAACTTTCTTGAATGATATTCAAGAGAAAAGGATTCTAGAAAAATTTATAGAATTAGAAGAACTATTCCTCTTGGACGAAATGATAAAGGAATACCCTGAAACACAGATACAAAAGCTTCGTATAGGAATACACAAGGAAACGGTACAATTAGTCAAAACACACGATGAGTATAATCTCCATATCATTTTTAATTTATCGACAAATATAATCTGTTTCGCTATTCTAAGTGGTTATTGTATTCTGGGTAATGAAGAACTTGTTATTCTTAATTCTTGGGTTCAGGAATTCCTGTATAACTTGAGTGACACAATAAAAGCTTTTTCAATTCTTTTAGTTACTGATTTATGGATCGGATTTCATTCAACCCATGGTTGGGAACTTATGATTGGTTCGGTCTACAACGATTTTGGATTGGCTCATAACGATAAAATTATATCCGGTCTTGTTTCCACTTTTCCAGTTATTCTAGATACAATTGTGAAATATTGGATCTTTTATTATTTAAATCGTGTATCTCCTTCGCTTGTAGTCATTTATCATTCAATCAACGAATAAAGAACTCATTTGATCTCTTGATATCAATCAAATAAGAA